AACAAGTAACAGTAGTAGATAGTATTCGATGAAAGAAAGAGAACAATGAATAAAATAATGGGAACAATCAATATTCGCGAAGCACGCATTGTTGTATTAGATCTAAGGGTTCTTTCTTGACCTAACTACCTAACTAGAAGTTATAATATGGAAAGACAAAATGTGGAACCTATAAAGGAAAAGATAATAGGAATTTTTTAGAATCTAATTGAACCAAAATACAGATTTTATTTTTTCGAGTGATCTGATCGTGCGATATCTTTTTTTTTTTCTCATTCGAGATACTATGTGAATGAACCTACTATTGAATCTAATGAGTTAAAATTAAAGTAAAAAGTAAAAGAAAAGATTTTATTGTTATAAGGGCACTCTTCGTTCCAAAATATAAAATGTATTCGATACAATTAAAAAAGAAATGATCAAAATAGAAATGATTTTCTAATTTTGTTTCATAGTGACGCAAAGAAAGTTTCATTTTTGAATGAAGTTACACGGCACAGTTCTTATTTTATTATTAGTTTACTCAAGAGTTGCTCAATGAATCTGTTGATTCGGAATCACGGTATGGGTAGATGCCACAGATAATGAATCGATTTCTTTTTATACCTCTGTCACTCTATCTTTGTTAGTGCCGCCTATAATAATTGATTGATGAATCAAAAACTTTCAATTTAACTTATTCTTTCAATTGGTATTTTTGTTTATCCTCGTATCTCGCAAAAATGGAAACTTAGGTAAGTGCTTTATAAACATATGTATAATAAAGAACATATTTCATTTAGCTCCTTCATGCCTACTATAACTAGTTATTTCGGTTTTCTACTAGCGGCTTCAACTATAACCTCAGTCCTATTTATTGGTCTAAGCAAGATACGACTTATTTGAAATTAATCGAATAAACAATTCATAAAGAGAAACCTTTCCGTGAGATTCCATGTATTCTATGAGTTCCTTACCGTGTCAATTGCCAATTCTTGGTCATTGCGATTCATGGGCAATTCGGATTAAGATTTAGGGATAGATATTACCTCTCTTTTCCCCTTTTCAAACAAATTGAAATGAAATGATTGAAGTTTTTCTATTTGGAATCGTCTTAGGTCTAATTCCTATTACTTTGGCTGGATTATTCGTAACTGCATATTTACAATACAGACGTGGTGATCAGTTGGACCTTTGATTAATTAACATCTCTTTTTTTGATTGACCTCCTCTTTTCTTTATTCTTTAATCCACAGGAGGTCAAATTCAGATTGCTGTTCAAGTTAGTGAAGTTAGTTCAGTGTAATTCCAACTAACAAAAACGGAATCACGCTCTGTAGGATTTGAACCTACGACATTGGGTTTTGGAGACCCACGTTCTACCAAACTGAACTAAGAGCGTTTTCTTATCACAATAGATAAGACTATAAAGAAAAGGATTCTTTTTGTAACTCCAACACATCTTGTATGCATATACTATTATAGTATCATAAAATGAAAAATTATGTATATCCAATTTTAATTGATCTCAATTGATTCTTCGTTACTGCTCAGAGGAGAAGTAATAGGTAGGGATGACAGGATTTGAACCCGTGACATTTTGTACCCAAAACAAACGCGCTACCAAGCTGCGCTACATCCCTTTCAATTGGTCTACAGTGTCATTGTAGAGAATACCTGTCTTGTTTTCCACATCCTTATTTCCTCCATTGATATACACAATTTTTCTTCCCATTTCTTCTTTTTTTTTTTATCATATTATTATATATTAACATATAATAATAAAAGACTTATATACATATAAAATATGAAACCCACCCTAAAAATGAAATAAAAAATAAATGAATATTTTTGGGGAATGCTCAGGAGTAAAGAAACTTCTTTTTATGTTTTAAGAAAAAGAAAATCTTATCTAGCGAATCTTCAATTTGAATCGGGAATTCTGTGTACAAATACAAGTGGTCCATATGCATCTGATCATATATGTATTACCATTATGTATTACAATAAATAAGGAGGATTTTAAATGCGAGATCTAAAAACATATCTTTCCACGGCACCGGTACTAAGTACTATATGGTTCGGGTCCTTAGCAGGTCTATTGATAGAGATTAATCGTTTATTCCCGGATGCGTTGACATTCCCTTTTTTTAATTAACATGAGAAGGGGTGAAGAATATTAGAGATACAATCAAATATCTGTGACTAATTCCTTTCCCCCTCCTCTTTTTTTCTCTTTTTTAGAATTTTATAAGGGAGGAGTAAGAGAAAGAATAAAAGTGGATTTAACCTCAGCGAAACTCGGGTTCAGACTCGAATCAAATTAAGAATAGAGGGAAAACGTAAATGTAAATGTTGGTCTAGTGCAAGAGTATCATACAAGATCCTTAAATTAAATACTGTACTGCGATTAGAAATATAGTTATAGTTAGAAATCATTGTATTACTTATTATTTACTATTACTCTATTGATATTGATTACAACGAAATCCTTCATATCATAATTGGATTTTGAGTTAGCAACTTCTATTTTTTTTCCTTACTTTCTTCGGATCGAAAATAGAAGACTTGAATGAATAAAAAAAAAACAAAGGAGGTTCATGGCCAAGAGTAAAGATGCCCGAATAAGGGTTCTTTTGGAATGTACTAATTGTGTACGAGGCGGTGTTAATAAGGAATCAACAGGCATTTCCAGATATATTACTGAAAAAAATCGACACAATACGCCCGGTCGATTGGAATTGCAAAAATTCTGTCCCTATTGTTATAAACATACGATTCATGGGGAGATAAAAAAATAGATCGAACCGAGGGCCTGTGTGTCACCCTTCCAAGGAACAGTAAAAATAATATAGTAAAATAATATAGTATATAATATTATATAATATATATAACATATATTTAAATAGAAATAAACCAAATCCTATTTCTGAATTCTAATTCATTTTTGATCCGAACGAAATAGGATTTTCGGGATAAGGAATAAACAAACCATGGATAAATCCAAGCGACCTTTTCTTAAATCCAAGCGATCTTTTCGTAGGCGTTTGCCCCCGATCCAATCGGGGGATCGAATTGATTATAGAAACATGAGTTTAATTAGTCGATTTATTAGTGAACAAGGAAAAATATTATCTAGACGAGTGAATAGATTGACTTTGAAACAACAACGATTAATTACTATTGCTATAAAACAAGCTCGTATTTTATCTTCGTTACCTTTTCTTAATAATGAGAAACAATTTGAAAGAACCGAGTCGACCGCTAGAACTACTGGTCTTAGAACCAGAAATAAATAGGCTTACTCTTCAATTGAATCGAAATTCCAATTCGAACTCAAACGCGGATTTGATGTTTTGTTCGAAAAATCTAAGAATCGAGATTTGATTGTTGTGTTGTAAGAAACAAAAATAATCGGGGAAGAAGAAGAAATCCTTTTTTTTTTATTGAACATATTCCTTCATTTTGACGACTTTATCATATTTTATCATACTAATTTAGAATCTACCTTCCCGGAGTTCATTCTCCGGGGAACTCCATTTATTTAAATCATTAAATCATTCCGGTGAATTCTTTACAATCTCTTTATTTTATGATCTCATTGGAAATCATATAAAGACAATTCCTATTGGATATAGCTATTTGTGCAAGTATTTTACGATTAAGAAGTAACTGCCTCTTGTACAGATCGTGTATAAATCTACTATAACTATAGGATGCCCCATTCTCGTGAATTACTGCATTTATCCGAGTGATCCACAAACGACGAAAATCTCTCTTTTGCCGATCTCTATCCCGATGAGTCGAAACCAAAGCTCTGATTTTCTGTTGAGTAATAGTTCGAGTAAGTCTTGAATGGGCTCCTCGAAAGCTTGATGTAAATAAACGAATTTTTGTTCTACGTCTACGAGCTATATATCCTCGTCTAGTTCTGGTCATTGAATAAATGAAACTTTGATGAATAACTAATTGATTTCCTTTCTTTCAGTTATCCTTGTACCCTTTCCTGGTCTATTAATAACAAAGCGGATTCTTCCAATGTATAAAATAAAAATTCCAATGGCTTTTGCTACTATAACCTTCCCGACCACGATTTTTTTTTCTTTTTTCTATGCATTTCACCTCGAAATAAGAAATAGTATTGATACTAGGTATCAAAAACATAGTAAATTAACTAAAAAAGTAGTCAATTTGAAATTAAATGGATAAAGAAATAGTGGGTTCCATCGTTTCTATGGTTACTTCTTAAACGGTGAGGTCCTTTCTATACACCGGAGCTCCTTCCTTCATTTAATAAATCTTATTGGTAACTTGTACAGTTCACACTCTTTGGCTCTACCCATGAATTATCCAGTAATAGGTCTTTCACAATGAGATCTACCTATACAGTAACGGTATTTAATTATGAAGGTTAGCTAAGTAGCTGACCCTGTTAGTCCGTTCTTGCAAGAGTGGGAGCCTAATCTTTCTGCTGATTTTCCCCGCTTAATGGATAACCCTTTTGCCAATGGGGAATTGCTTATTATCTTAAATTTAGGTGATTGTATTTGCACCGACGGAAACCATAAATTTCATACACAATACACAATAGGGGAATATGATAGATCTTTTTTTTTTTTAGTTTAGATAGTGAATGGAGTTCTTCCATTCTATTCACTGGTACTGATCATTGATACTGGAAAAGTTGTTTTTCGTCCCAGTCCATGATCTGAACGAGTCGCACATACACCCTAGTACATGTTCCTCGGCGCTGAGGACACCCCCGAAGAGCGGGGGATTTCGTGACATTTCTGATTGGCTGTCTTGTGTTTCTAATAAGTTGTTTAATAGTTGGCATGCTGAATCATATACATAATGTACTGGTTTAGATCGATCCTAACCGGATGATTATGAATTACCCCCATTTTATTTAATTTAATGAAAATGAAACCCGGTAAGAAGATCTCAAATCACGGATTTGCACGAAATCCTTTCTTTTTTCATTGAACCGCTACAAGATCGACAATTCCATGAGTTTGGGCTTCTGTTGCTGACATAAAAACATCCCTTTCCAGGTCTTCGGATACAACCCATAAGGGTTTGCCCGTTCTTTGTACATAAACCTTTGTGATGATTTCGCGCAGTTTCAGTAGTTCTTCCGCTTCCATGACAAATTCTCCGGCTTGTGCCTCATAAAAAGCGGCAGCCGGTTGATGGATCATTACCCTGATGATATAACATAATAAATGATTTCTCTATCTCGTATGATGAGTCGAAGAGAAGAGATAAAGAATAACAAGAAAAAAAGATAGAATTGAACAACCGTACAGGCATCTTTTGCGAATTGCATACGGCTCTACAATGGAATTGACTTTTACCTGCCATCGAAAAATGTAGGATCTGTCAGATCCAGATCGGTAAATGATCCAATTACCACCCTTCCTTTCGGAGAAGTTAAAAAATACTATGATGGCTCCGTTACGTTATATATTTATTTCCTCTATGATTCAGCAATCCCAAAGTTTCTTTTTGATCTGATCAAATAAAATAAGAACCAAATAAGATTATTTTTTATTTTCGTATCCTTTCATAACATAAAGATTGTTAAGAGCCTTCTGGTGTGAAAACAAAAAGTTTGTGACGCTGAAACGGACCCCCGATAGATAAGATAAAATCGGAAATACCCTTTATCTCATACTTCTCTTTCGATACATAATCTAATGTTTTGAAAAAAAAAACAATAAAGGATTTTCTCATATCGAATTCGAAGTGCCATGCTATTATTACTTAATATTCATATTTCATATGGCGAAGGCATAGTCTGCTTTTTTCTATCAAATAAAAAACTCATTGGCGCCAAGCGTGAGGGAATGCTAGACGTTTGGTAATTGTTCCTCCGACCAGGATAAAAGATCCCATTGAAGCGGCTAATCCCAGGCATATTGTATGTACCTCTGGTGGCACAAATTGCATAGTATCATAAATAGCTATTCCGGGTAGTACCCATCCGCCAGGAGAATTTATAAAAAAATACAGATCTTTGTTTTCATCCTCTATACTGAGATATATCATAAGACCAATAAGTTGATTCGAGATCTCGCTCTCAACCTCTTGGCCTAAAAAAAGTAATCTTTCTCGATAAAGTCGGTTGATTAGGATAAAATTGTATCCCTCAGGAACCGTACATGCACCTTTTGATGCATACGGTTCTAAAAAAAATCGCGAAAAAGAATCAATGTGTAGATTCCAGCCCTCTTTTTTTTCATAGCAAGCTCTTTCTAAAACGAGGGGGCTTTTTCTTCGATTTTTCAAGAAAGATGAGTTTTGACCCTTCCATATAATATATATAAATATATATAAAATAAAAAAAAAAAAGAATTCATTAAACTTATCGAACTAACTTATCATTGATGTATTGTCTCATCGAGATCCGATCCAAATCACGATGTCATTTTCTTGTTTCTAAATGGGCCTTCTTAATTTTTTTAGGTTTATGCTCTACTCCGGGTAAAGATCCGATCGACTTCGATTTGCACATATAGGACAAATGCCCCCAATACCACTTCTTTTTACTACAACTTCCTTTTTTTATTTATTTCATGTCTTCACCAAATATTCGACGTATTCATCCTATTACTCAATTGATTAACAGTTTGAGATCACTCCTATTTCTATTTATAAATAAAATCATTTATGATACAATATAGTAATCATATATTACCAATTGGGTTTTTTATAAACGGAGCCTGTATACTTCATTTTATTGATCCAACTAAGCCAACCATAAATTATTTGATAATATTAATCTGGATCCCCCCAAAAATAAAATGGATCTAATTGAACTTCACGCTCCAAATTGTTGATGATTCAATCAATCTTTCTTGGGCGAAACAGAGGATATCTCGATCGAGGGAGAGAACGGGAAAATACCATATGACCCAATATATCTGACAAGCCGCACTATACGTCAATCCAAGATATATCGTCCTCTCCAGGATTTCGAAAAGGCACTTTTGGAACACCAATAGGCATAAAAAAACAGAAAAAAGAATTTAGTACTTTATTTCACTTTGGTATGGAAACGTAACAATGAGTTTATTGTCTTCATAATATTGGCCTTCATCATATTTTATCCTTAGATTGGATAAGTTCATAAAAGAAGACAGAATGAATAAAGGAAAATTTTTACGAATAGGGCCTTCGAATGATGAACAAGTATGGGTGCATTCACTCATAGAAAATGGGATCAACCCCCATTGCGTATTGGTACTTATTGGGTATAGAATAGATCTGTTTATCTTTGTTCCTACGAACAGAATTGTTCCATTAGTACCAACAGAATAGAACAAATACAAATATTAACATTAACCCTTGCTTCGAGATAATCCACTGAAAAGAGAATATCAATAGCATAGTTTTTTCTAATGCAATAAAGTTACATAGTGTCTATTTTTCTTTGATAAAGAGGTATTTCCATGGGTTTGCCTTGGTATCGTGTTCATACTGTCGTATTGAATGATCCCGGTCGATTGATTTCTGTCC